AAAGGCCTTGGACACGTAATGGATCTTGAAGCACTATTTCTGCATCTCCCTGACCAAACCCTCCTACATTGGGATTGCTTGTTAATGGTTGATCAAGCTTGATGGATTCACCCTCTGAAACAAGAAGTTCTGGTCCTGGAGGTATAATATCAACCACTTGATGTCCATCCGATGCATCAACTATGGTTATTTCATATCCTCCTTTTTCTTTACGTACTATTCTGCTTACTATACCTGCTGATGTAGCATTATAGACTGTATTGTTACTCTTGCTCCCATCAGGATAAATCTGACCCCTTCCTCTGTTCCCACCTACATATATGGGATATTTTAAGAAGTGAACGTCTTTCCTCGTAGCAGGGTCGGGGGAAAGAATGGGAAAGGCGATTTCACTATATTTCTGACCGGGAACAGGACCTATCACAAGAATATTTCTTTTATTGGGACGATAACTCTGAAAAGACAGATTTCCCATCTTTTCTCTCACCTCGGGAGAAATACGATCGGGTGGGGCTAATTCGAATCCCTCGGGTAAAATAAGAACAGCCCCTACATTCAAAGCCCCCTTTTTACCATTAGCAAGAACTTGTTTCAGTTGCATATCATAAGGGATTCGAACAACTGCTTCAAATACAGTATCAGGAAGCACGGCTTGCGGAACTTCAATATCCACGGGCTTATTAGCTAAATGGCAATTGGCACATACAATTCGTCCAGTTGCTTCTCGTGGGTTTTCATAACCCTGCTGCGCAAAAATGGGATATGCATTTGAAATAGATGCCCGAGTTATTACATATATCATGATCGATACAGAAATCGATTGAGTCATCTGTTCCTTTACCCAAGAAAAAGTATTTCTATTTTGCATGTCCAATCATTGATCCCGGAATTTCTACAATAAATTAGATAGGTAGCTAGTATAGTTCCCTATACACGAGTCTGTCATTGTACTGGGATAATTGTACTGGAATATAGGACGAATACCTTGAAGAGCTAGAAGTATAAAGAATTAAGTAAGATTGAAAATGCTTTCTTTATTTTATATACGAAGAAAGATTCTGATTTGATTGATATCAGGAGATCAAATGAGTTCTTCATTCATTCATTGAATGATAAATGACTACAAGTGAAGGAGATACACGATTTAAATAATAGAAGATCCAATATTTCACAATTGTATCTAGAATAACTGGAAAAGTGGAAACAAGACTAGATATAATTTGATCGTTATGAACCAATCCAAAATCGTTGTAGACCGAACCAATCATTAGTTCCCAACCATGGGTCGAATGAAATCCGATCCATAAATCAGTAACTAAAAGAATCAAAAAAGCTTTTATTGTGTCACTTAAGTTATAGAGGAATTCCTGAATCCAAGAATTAAGAATGACAAGTTCTTCATTACCCAGAATAAAATAACCACTTAGAATAGCGAAACAAATTATATTTGTCGAGAAATCCAAAATGATATGGAGATGATATTCATTGTGTGTTTTGACCAATTGTATCGTTTCCTTATGTATTCCTATACGAAGTTTTTGTATATGTGTCTCCGGGTACTCCTTTATCATTTCATCCAAGAGGAATAGTTCTTCCAATTCTATGAATCTTTCTAGAACGTTTTTCTCTTGAATATCATTCAAAAAAGTTTCGGATTTCCCGGTATTCCACCAATTAGTAACCCAAGGTTCCAGACATTTATTAAATGAGAGAGAGACCCACCAGGGCAAAAATATTATGGATGAAATATATGGGAGGGAGACCCAGGCTTTCTTTTTTTTTTCATTTTTATCCTAAAAGGACCCTTATTCTATTTCTATATTCCTTTCCTTCTAGATCCGAGATCTAAATTACTAGACAAAAATGGGAAATAGATCCATGGGTTCAATACCTTTTTATAGAACTCGTACTTCAGAGAAATATCAGATAGAGTCGACGGTTGTATTAAAAAGGAAATTAGCAAGTTTTTTCAATTTTTTCTTCAGTTCATTTCAAAATACTTCAATTGGTACGCGCAAGAAATAGGCCAATTCGGCAGCTTTTTGTTCAATTTCTCGTGGAGTAAAATACTCATCAGTACGAGTCAAGGGAATGGCTCCTTGGCCTCTGATTTCCATATAAAGGACACGACGAGGATAAAGACCCTCTTTAACCTCCATTCTGATGGATTGGATATCTCTCATAAGTAAGCGAAGGAAGATGCGACGATTTATTCCAGGAAATCCCCAACGAAAAATACACACTATTCCTTCTTTTCTATCGAATCGGTCATAACCACTACCTACATTCCATGAAATTGTGCACCACAAATAGGAGCTAATGAATAGACCTGCGATCCCATAGAAAGACATCACGATCCCTTGTGGAAAAAAAATAATTTGCTGAGATGGAAATACGGATATCAGATTCCTACCAAGATAACTGGAAGTTCCAACCACTAAGAATCCTAGTGAACCTAAAAAAAGGATACAGGCCCAGAAAAAATTACTTGTTTTTCGAGACCCCATTATAAGTTCTATCCATATATGTTCTGATCGCCAATTCATACTCTACTAGATCCAGTTGCATTCGATTGGAATTGAGAGAATAACCCAAATGAATTTTACTTTCTTGATCCCGAAGTCACTTTCATTAACTAGCACTATTCTGATGTAAACCGTTAGAAGTAATTTGTTAGATACATTGACTTTCCATTTAAATAAAATATTCGCCGATCCATTTTTAATTTAACCAGCTATACTTGCATATACATGCATTTATGCGGATATCATGTATCTGCATGCATAACAGTTCTTTCATTTGTGTTCGTAAAGAGTCACATATCGTACCATATTACACTAAATAAATATCTGTATTATGATCCAGTGTTGAAATAAATTGATGAGATTTGGTCCCATCGGATCTAGACAATTTTATTTTTTTGGACATGAAGAGATAAAGAAGCCATTGCAATTGCCGGAAATACTAGGCCCACTAAAGGCACAAAAATAGAGGGTAAGTTGAGATCTGTCATAGAATGGGTGCCTCGATTTAATATTTCTATCTATTAGAAAGAGAAAGATATCTTATGATATGATAAGTATATCTATTCTAAGTTAAGTATATATCATAAACTGTATTATATTTATAATATTATTTATTATATATAAAAAATATAATTTTTTATATATAAAAATAATAATTTATATTTATATTATATATTTATATATAAAAATATTATATATAATAATAATATTAGAATTATATTATAATTATTTATTTATAATTATTTATTAATAATTTATTAAATTTAATAAAAAGTATTAATATTTAGAAATTTAGTTAATAAGTGCAAGGAATGTAGAACTAATAAGTGTACTTATTCATCTTTCTACACGAATATGTATGATAATTCACTTTATTAATATATTTTATTATTCTTCTCCCATCCTTATTTCTTTCTATCTTTCTAATCTAATAAGGAGTTTATTATGAAAATAAAAGATTTTATTAGGAGTTTGCGACTCTAACTAATTCGATCCATCCAACAAACGGGGATTCATAGTAAAAAATGGGGGTTATCGATAGATATAGAAATAACTTCTATTCTCTATTTTATATTTATTTCTTTTTATTTTGATTTCGATATTTTTTTTTATTGTCTATATTAATACGTAAGAAGGCCAGATAATTTTTTTTTTATTTTCCCTAATTCTAATTCCTCGGAGGGAAAAATTCACTTTTTTATCCTGTTGATAGAGGGTTCGTGATTACTAATCATGAATAGAGGTAGGATAAAAAAATAGATCCGGAGGAAAAAATAAAAAGTAATTACCCGAAACTTCTAACTCTTATTACAAGTAGAACTTATGTCATCAAAGAAAACACCATTCTTTTTAGTTTTTTTTTGATTACGATGAACTAAATACTTGTTCGCTACAAATAACTGAAATTAGTGCTATACTTTATTAATTTTTTGAATTTTGATTCAAGGGAAAGAAACCGTGGAGCTGAAATAACTCACTCAGAACACCTTTTAAAGGATTACGTGGTACAATTGGGTCAAATAAACCTTTATGGAATAAATACTCAGCCGCTTGTGAACCATCGGGTACTGTCTTATTCAATGTTTGTTCAATTACTCTTTTACCCGCAAATGCAATGTAGGCATTAGGTTCAGCAACAATGACATCTCCCAACATACCAAAACTGGCTGTTACTCCACCGGTTGTAGGAGATGTAAGGATTGATACATAGAATAATTTTTTATTTGATTGATAATTATATGAAGCGGAAGATATTTTAGCCATTTGCATCAAACTCAAACTTCCTTCTTGCATGCGCGCTCCTCCAGAAGCACACACAATAATGACAGGTAAAGATCGATTAGTAGCATACTCGATCAAACGGGTGATTTTCTCGCCTACTACGGATCCCATACTACCTCCCATGAACTTAAAATCCATAACTCCAATTGCTATGGGAATACCATTTAGTTGACCTATGCCTGTTTGAACAGCTTCAGTTAAACCTGTCTTTCTTTGATAAGAATCGATACGATCTCTATAGGGTTCCCCCTCTGAATGAAATTCAATGGGGTCCATAGAGACCATATCTTCATCCATAGGATCCCAAGTCCCCGGATCAATCGAAAGTTCGATTCTATCTGAACTGCTCATTTTCAAATGATATCCACACTGTTCACAAATATTCATTTTTGACCTAAAAAATTTTTTATAATTTAATCCATAACAATTTTCGCATTGAACCCATAAATGTCTGTATTTTTTATTTCTACCGAAATCATTAGATCTTCTTCTTATATTGAAATCACTACCATTTTTACTAGTTCTTATACCAGAACTAGAACTCCCACTTTCACTACCAGTTACATTTTCAGTACAAATGAAACTATAAATGTAACTGTCACTGTAATTGTCGGTACCACCCGGTATGGAACTATTAATACTGACTTCAAAACGAAGATAATTATCAATGCAACTATTAATGTGATTATTCCA